ATTAGCTAGTGTATATCATCTTACGAGAATAGAGTATGGTATAGATCAACCAGAAGAAGTATGTATAAAAGTATTTGCTCCAAGGCGGAATCCTAGAATTCCGTCTGTTTTCTGGGTTTGGAAAAGTGCGGATTTTCAAGAAAGAGAATCTTATGATATGTTGGGAATCTCTTATGATAATCATCCACGTCTGAAACGTATCTTAATGCCGAAAAGTTGGATAGGGTGGCCCTTACGTAAGGATTATATTGCCCCCAATTTTTATGAAATACAAGATGCTTATTGAATAATAAGAAACCAATCTTCAATGGTATAACTCCAGATAGTAAAAGAATATTTGTTTGTTCTCTTATAGATCCAGAGAGTTATTGAAATTTCATTTATATTATTATGGCTATATAGACTAAAAAAAGACAATTAGGGGTAAAAAAAGACAATTAGGGGATTCGTTGGATTCTCAATTTGGAAGATATTTATTTCTTACGAGTCGAGCTAATGCTAATAGGATAAACTAAACCAGTTCGGTGTCATAAACTTTGTACCGCGCACATAGCTTAGATGAGCTATAGAAAGTAACTTAAAAGGAAAGAAATGCAGAAATAGAATATGATATGAAAGAAAAAAAAATAAATACACAAGGGGATCGGAGTCTGTTTCTACTCCATCTGAAAGAAATCTTGAATATTCCCACCCTTCAACCCCACTATACTTTATAAGTCTTTTAACCAACTGATTGAACTTTTCGAATCTTTATGACGTATTAACATTCTTTTTGACCGAGAGGAGACACACTCTGAACAAATAAAAAAAAAAGAGAATCGAATTTTGTTCTTTTCCATATTTTACACTTTAGAATATATATTCTTTACTCAACTCATTCATATTAGAATATATATTCTTTACTCATTCATATTAGAATATATATTCTTTACTCATATAAAAGGACGGGACTCTATATCCAGACACCTAGATAAATATGTATACTCTATAATGAATATACATATAATAAATATATATTATATGTTGGTCTATAGCAATTAATTTAATTAAGTTTAAGTTGTAAATATAGATATAGATACTCATAAACAAATTAATCATGTGCCGAGAACCAGATTTGAACTGGTGACACGAGGATTTTCAGTCCTCTGCTCTACCAGCTGAGCTATCCCGACCATTTCCGAACCATTTCCGATACACCATCTTCGTCATTTTACTAAACGACTTAGGTCTATGTCAATTTAAAAACGAGGATTTCGTACGTTTCTAATGTATGTGTATCATATCTATCACAACACTTGTGAAAAGCAAAAAAGTCAACCCAGATACATTTGTGAAAGAATCAAATGAACGAAAAAGATAAAGAATTTTTTTCTAAGATATATAGAGTCCCACGGATCTTTTTGGGGATAGAGGGACTTGAACCCTCACGATTTCTAAAGTCGACGGATTTTCCTCTTACTATAAATTTCCTTGTTGTCGATATTGACATGTAGAATGGGACTCTATCTTTATTCTCGTCCGATTAATCAGTTATCTATCAGACTATGGAGTACGTTATTTATTTGATCAATTGATTTGATCAATTAATATTCGATCCTTTCTTCAACTTAGAATTGATTCAGAACAACTTTTTTATAAAAAAATGAAAAAAAAAAAGATACAGGAAAAATATAGATACAGGTTTGGGTCGCTCGTCATTAATTATTTGTATTTGAGATAGTATTTCAGTACGTGGATCTATGTATATTAGTGTTATCTTTTATTTTATCATTTTATCTTTTCTGGAGTTTTAATAGAAGGATTCCTTTATGCAACGCAATCAACTCCATTTGTTAGAACAGCTTCCGTTGAGTCTCTGCACCTATCCTTTATTTATTCTGATTCTGTCTTTATGAACCTTTGTTGTTTTTTTGTTTTCGAAAAACAGGATTTGGCTCAGGATTGCCCATTTTTTATTCCAGGGTTTCTCTGAATTTGAAAGTTATCACTTAGTAAGTTTCCATACCAAGGCTCAATCCAATTAAGTCCGTAGCGTCTACCAATTTCGCCATATCCCCCCCCCCTCTTTATTTGTTTTGAGATTAAGATCTTATTATTATGTCATGCCCTTTTTTTCTTTCATTTTTCTTCTACCGGAACTGTAGAATTCATTAGATACTGATTCCTGTAAAAGTCTTTCTTTCCTCTTATTTTCCTCTTTTTTTATTTGATTTCTTATCTATTCTCTTTCATCTCTATCGTAGAACCATATTTGGTCTAATCAGACATGATTCTATCATTTCTGTATCCACAATTCAATATGGATGTATATATATAGCATATTTTTTCTATATTATACCATATTTTTCCTATATGCCTCTCCTTCTATCATTTTGATCATGCAATTTGGAATACTCGAAGGGTCAATTCTTTTCTTTTAATTCTTTATCTTTTACATTATATATATATATTATTTCTATATATTATTTCTTTTCTACATTTCTACATTCATATTAATTCTGAATAACTAAGAATGAAAAGTTAATAGCTAAGATTCTTGCAGTTTACTAAATTCCTATGGATGTACAATTTATGTTATGCGAGCCCGCTTAGCTCAGAGGTTAGAGCATCGCATTTGTAATGCGATGGTCATCGGTTCGACTCCGATAGCTGGCTTTTTTCTATTTGTTTGAGTTTTTACGTGATTGATAATGTCTTTTTTAAATTAAAGTGAAAAGACTTCTTTCTTTTTTTCCAAAGGTTACCGATTATTATGTCGTAGGAATGTAAAGTTCTAAAGAATTGTTAGAGTAGTTAAATCTCCGCAAAACAAATCAAGAAAAAGAAAAGGACCCTTCTCTTTTCCTATATACATTCTTTGTGTATATATAAGGTATATATAAGGTATATATAAGAAAGTTCGAATATTAATACAATCCATCTCAGTATTCTTTATAGTATAATTCGAATACTTCAGTAGATTTGACTTCATTTATTATATTTATCCTTTAGTTCTAGTTCAGTTTGAATTTCGGTTTATGTAATTTCAATAAAATAGGGCAAATTAGGAGTATTTATGTCACGTTACCGAGGACCTCGTTTCAAAAAAATACGCCGTTTGGGGGCTTTACCGGGATTAACTAGTAAAAGTCCTATAGCCAGGAGTGCTTTTTCGCGCTCTGGTAAAAAATCTCAATATTGTATTCGTTTAGAAGAAAAACAAAAATTGCGCTTTCATTATGGTCTTACAGAACGACAATTACTGAAATACGTTCGTATCGCCGCAAAAGCCAAAGGACCGAAGGGTCGGGTTTTACTACAATTACTTGAAATGCGTTTGGATAATATCCTTTTTCGATTAGGTATGGCGTCAACTATTCCTCAAGCCCGCCAATTAGTTAATCATAGACATATTTTAGTTAATGGTCGTATAGTCGATATACCAAGTTATCGCTGCAAACCCCAAGATCTTATTACAGTGAAGGATGAACAAAAATCGAAAGATATGATTCAAAATTCTCTTGATTCATTCCCCCAGGAGAAATTGCCAAAACATTTGACTCTTCACCCATTCCAATATAAAGGATTGGTCAATCAAATAATAGATAGTAAATGGGTTGGTTTGCAAATAAATGAATTGCTAGTCGTAGAATATTATTCTCGTCAGACTTAAACCTAACTAAAAAAAGAGGGGTTGTTCGGACAATTTTGCCCCAATCAACCAAGTCATAAGTAAAGAAATCTAAAGTAAAGTAAGGGGTTGAGCGGAGGATTATCCCCCATTGATATATCATAGAATGATATGGGTATTTTTATCCCTTGCCTAGTCTTTCCAGAGAAATTCGGGATAAAGAATCCATATCAAGGAAAGGTTCTTGGAATAAAGGTATCCGTTATTATGTGATTTGATACATTGTGGTCAGTCACATTGAGAATTTTGATGAAGGTACGGAAAGAGAGGGATTCGAACCCTCGGTAAACAAAAGCCTACATAGCAGTTCCAATGCTACGCCTTGAACCACTCGGCCATCTCTCCTACATAATGATTATGGCCCAGAAAGCGAGTGAATCGCGAGTCATTTCTATTAGATTAGATGTTGGATAGGTACAGTACACCCTATTCATTCTAACTAGAAAAAACTCTAAAAATAGAATAGAAACCTTTTAATCAAAACAAAAAAACATTATCTTTATACTCCCAAGGAAATGCTTTTTTGTTGTTTTTATGAAAAAGTTTTTCATAAAAACAATACAATATAGATATATATCTATCAATAAAGATATATATCTATTCATGTCATGTTTGCGAAGATGGCCTTCCTCTCTTTTTCTGATATCTATACTGGCTTAAATCAAGGGATTGGAACAAATCGAACGGGCGGTCTATCTATCTTTTTTTTTATGAGTTAAGTCCATTTTTATGTTATTTCGTACTCTACAATTACTTTTTTGTGGGATCGTTTTCTCCCGAGAGGTAATTAAAAGGAATTAAAAAGTGGATTGCTACCTATGCCTAGATCGCGGATAACTGGAAATTTTATTGATAAGACCTTTTCAATTGTAGCCAATATATTATTACGAATAATTCCGACAACTTCAGGAGAAAAAGAGGCATTTACCTATTACCGAGATGGTGTGATTTGATTTTTTTTTATTGACCACTGTCAAGTCTTAAGAGAAAGGCACATTGGCCGGGATAAAAAGATTTGAAAGAGCTCTACGCTTGTTGAAGGTGAAGTTTCTAAAAAAACAATTCCTTCTGTCGTGTATCCTCTCGATTAATGCAGCCTCAAATGCTTCAATTGTCGATTAGAGCATTGAGCGAAAGGTTACGCCTATGGCTTGGGTTATGTATTTCCGATTAACCCTACTCCTACTTTATTAGTACCAATAGGCGGCATAAAGGAAGAAAAGAAGCACTACGCTTAGGAATCAACAAAACGAAACCTTTGTTAGAAATTATCCCTTTTCCTTATGGGGATCGGGACTAAGAAGAATGGTTGGGACAACGAATATCCATCTCATTCGTACTTTGGATACCCGTATAGCCATCGAAGACTGTTGAAGTGACTAATTTCTAGAAATTTAAGGGGCGTTGAGGACAAAGAAATTGTTGGAGTTAACTTAACATTTTTATCTAGTACCAACATGCTTGATGTTAAGACAAGACCTTTTGCCGGAAGGTTGGCTAGAAATTTCTTGTAAAAACACTAGTCCCATTCAGTTCATAATGAGAATATTTTACTCTTTTTTCCTTTTTGGTATTAGGCTAGTCTCATTATGTACATAAAGGAGGAGCCGTATGAGATGAAAATCTCATGTACGGTTCTGGAACGGAGATTCTTTGAATCGAATGACGACCGTAACGGATGTCTGCTCAATCCGAAGGAAATTACGCGGAAGCTTTACAGAATTATTATGAAGCTATGCGACTAGAAATTGATCCCTATGATCGAAGTTATATACTCTATAATATAGGCCTTATTCACACAAGTAATGGAGAACACACAAAAGCCTTGGAATATTATTTTAGGGCACTAGAGCGAAACCCCTTCTTACCACAAGCTTTTAATAATATGGCCGTGATCTGTCATTACGTGCGACTATCTCTACTATAGAAAGAACAGAAAGAGAAAAAAAAAATCTACTAGTAAAAAAAAGAGGCTTTCTACATATGCATCGTCCAAAACAACGATTTTTATCAGCTGTAGAAAAGAAAGAAACTTCATAGAAATCTAAATATGAAGAAAGATGCCGCGATACTTTATTCTATGGATAAAGGATCTAATTGATAGAGGAAGCACCGTAAAGATCAATTAGCGAGATTTTTGGTCGATACAATAAGAACTGCTTACCTATGTCATAATATGAGACAAAAGTTCGGAATCCACTTATGTAACGGAGTTGGCCCCCTGAGAGATTAAGCAGCGGTGTAGCATCAGATCCCAAAGATAGTAAGTCTTTTCTTTCTTATGAGGGAAGGTCTTTTTCAAAAATTCTATAGAAATTGATATATGAAATCGAGATAGTTACCTTTCAAAAAATTCGAATGAAAATAAAAAAATTTCGAATGATAGTAGAACGCCTATGCGTTATTCTGCTGAAGGTGGGAGAAAAGATAAAACGGATTATTAAGCAAATAAAAATTCAAGTTTGAAACTCATGTAATTAATTTCTTTTGATTAACTAAAAAAAGGGACATCAAAAGAGTTGACTGCTGAGCCGTATGAGGTAGGAAACCCTCAAGTACGGTTCTAAGGGAAGGAATTGACTGGCCTATTCCGACCGAGGAGAACAGGCCATTCAACAGGGAGATTCTGAAGTTGCGGAAGCTTGGTTCGATCAAGCCGCGGAGTATTGGAAACAAGCTATAGCACTTACTCCTGGAAATTATATTGAAGCGCAGAATTGGTTGAAGATCACAAGACATTTTGAATAAAATATTCGAATAAGATAAGAGCATTCCCTTTCTATTTCTTTATTTTTTTGCTAATTATTATTAATTATTATAATATAATTAATTATTCTATTTTATATATTAATTATATATATATATATATTATTAATTATATATTATTATATATATATATATAATATTCCATTTTTTTATTTAATATTTTTCGATTTTAGAATATTCAATAAGTTTGAGTATTTGTTAGATTTTGATATTGCTTATCATTCTATGATATTGCTTATCATTTTATAATGTATATTTAGATAATGTAATGAATTTCGGTAATGAATTTCGTCTAATTTCTTGTTTGTTGTCCCCATTAATCAAATAAAACGAATCATTTGTATGGGAAAACACAATTAAAGAATTTTATGAATTTCATTATACCCCTTCTAAGATTGTTCCGTTTGTCTGGTATTTCATAGGAATAAAATGAAAATAAAAGGATACATAGATGCAGACAGTAGAAAGTAGAAAATAGAAATTTTCTTTCATTTTAGAGATTTTTTTCTGTTACTGTTATTAAAACGAATAAAAGGTGATACTATATGAATACCTAAATTTCAATACGGAGACGTATTTTAGTAATGAATAATGACTTCTCGTCTGATTTAGAATAGAGTAAAGTAATTAGAATAGTAATATGTTCTATGTAAATGGCCCCATCTAGGAACTTTGAATTAAGATAGGAATACACTCGGTTGCACAAAAAAATTGTTTGTGCATCCATATCCATTCGAAGCTTGGAAAGGTCCGGTCTGTCCGTTGAGCGCCCCGTGGCTATGTCATTTGGAAAGGTCTGTCCATTGAGCGCCTGGGGGCTATGTCATAATATAAATCCGAACACTTGCCCCGGATTTCTTTCCAGATCATAGTTGCTATAGTGAATAACTAACGAAACTAGATAGATGGGAGATAGAAGAAAAAGAAACTATTTCTAAACATCTCTCATAGGTTCACTAATCACTTGACTGTTGCTGTTGGCGGGTCTCTTTGTATGTGTTGTCCGGAAAGAGGAGGACTCAATGATTATTCGTTCGCCGGAACCAGAAGTCAAAATTTTGGTA